GTTTAAGTAAATCAATGGAAAGTCTTGATGCTATTGGCCATACCAGTGGAAGTGATGAACCCCTTCTAAATGATACGGAGAAAAATTGGAGTGATAGTGTTAGTTATAGTTTCAGTAATGTTGATTATTTATTTGGTATCAGGGATATTTGGAGTTTGATCTCTGATGACACTTTTTTAGTTAGGGATAGTAATGGTGACAGTTATTCCGTATATTTTGATATTGAAAATCATAGTTTTGAGATTGACAATGATAGTTCTTTTCTGAGTGAATTAGAAGGTTTTTTTTCTAGTTTTTTGAATAGGGGGTCTAAGAGAAACAATCACTACTATTATCATTACATGTATGATACTCAATCTAGTTGGACTAATCACATTAATAGTTGCATTAATAGTTATCTTCGTTTTGAAGTCAGTATTAATAGTTCCATTTCAGGTGGTACTGACAATTACAGTGACAGTTACATTTATAGTTTCATTTGTACTGAAAATGTAAGTGGTAGTGAAAGTGGAAGTTTTAGTATAAGAACTCGTAATAATGGCAGTGATTTCAATATAAGAGGAAGATCTAATGATTTCGATATAAATAAAAAATACAGACATTTATGGGTTCAATGCGAAAATTGTTATGGATTAAATTATAAAAAACTTCTTAGGTCAAAAATGAATATTTGTGAACAGTGTGGATATCATTTGAAAATGAGTAGTTCAGATAGAATCGAACTTTCGATTGATTCGGGCACTTGGGATCCTATGGATGAAGATATGGTTTCTATGGACCCCATTCAATTTCATTCAGAAGAGGAACCTTATAAAGATCGTATCGATTCTTATCAAAGAAAGACAGGTTTAACTGAAGCTGTTCAAACAGGCATAGGTCAACTAAACGGTATTCCCACAGCAATTGGGGTTATGGATTTTCAGTTCATGGGAGGTAGTATGGGATCTGTAGTAGGTGAGAAAATCACTCGTTTGATTGAGTATGCTACTAATCGATCTCTACCTGTCATTATTGTGTGTGCTTCTGGAGGAGCACGCATGCAAGAAGGAAGTTTGAGCTTGATGCAAATGGCTAAAATATCTTCTGCTTCATATGATTACCAATCCACTAAAAAGTTATTCTATGTACCAGTCCTTACATCTCCTACAACCGGTGGAGTAACAGCCAGTTTTGGTATGTTGGGAGATATCATTATTGCTGAACCTAATGCGTACATTGCATTTGCGGGTAAAAGAGTAATTGAACAAACATTGAATAAGACAGTACCCGATGGTTCACAAGCGGCTGAGTATTTATTCCATAAAGGCTTATTCGACCCAATCGTACCACGTAATCCTTTAAAAGGTGTTCTAAGTGAGTTATTTCAGCTCCATGGTTTCTTTCCCTTGAATCAAAATTCAAAAAATTAAAGTATAGCACTAGATTCAGTTATTTTGTTTGTAGCGAACAAGTATTTAGTTCATCATAATAAAAAACAAATCTAAAAATAAAAAGAAATATCAAATATGGAAATGAAATAAAATAATTTCTACATCTATCGCATTTTTACTATGAATCCCTGTTTGTTAGATCCTATTATTTAGAGTCGCGAATTCATAATGAACTTAATTTTCATAAGAAAACTCCTTTTAAATAAAAAACTCCTTATTAGATTAGAAAGAAAGATAGAAAGAACATAAGGATGGGAGAAGAAGAATAATAAAATTTGTAAAAGAGGATTACCCTATTTATATTCGTGTAGAAAATAGGTACACTTAATTTAGTTCTACATTTTTGCACTTATTATCTATCCTTTTTTTTATTAAAATTTAATAATTATTTTTATATTTCAAATTTCTATTTTAATATATTATTTATAAATTATATATTTATATATACTTAATTGTTTATATATACTTAGTAGTATAATATTATATAAAATACAATAGTCAATATTACCTAATATTACTTATAATAGATATACTTATCATATCATAAGATATCTTTCTAATAGATACAAATATTATATATAGATACAAATATTAAATCGAGGCACCCATTCTATGACAGATCTCAACTTACCCTCTATTTTTGTGCCTTTAGTGGGCCTAGTATTTCCGGCAATTGCAATGGCTTCTTTATCTCTTCATGTCCAAAAAAATAAGATTGTCTAGATCCAATGGGACCAAATCCTATCAATTTATTTCAACACTGTATCATAATACAGATATTTTTTTAGTGCAATATGGTACGATATGTGGCTCTTTCCACACACAAATGAAAGAACTGTTATGTATGCGGATACATGCTATCTGCATAAATGCATGTATATATATATAGCTGGTTAAAAACGGATCAGTAAATATTTTTAATAGAAAGTCAATGTATCTAACCAATTACTCCACATCAGAATAGTGCTAGTTGATGAAAGTTACTTCGGGATCAAGAAAGGTAAAGTCAAATTTGGGTTATTCTCTCAATTCCAATCGAATGCAACTGGATTTAGTATAGTATGAATTGGCGATCAGAACATATATGGATAGAACTTATAAGGGGGTCTCGAAAAACAAGTAATTTTTGCTGGGCCTGTATCCTTTTTTTAGGTTCACTAGGATTCTTAGCGGTTGGAACTTCCAGTTATCTTGGTAGGAATCTGATATCCATATTTCCGTCTCAGCAAATTATTTTTTTTCCACAAGGAATCGTGATGTCTTTTTACGGGATCGCAGGTCTGTTCGTTAGCTCCTATTTGTGGTGCACAATTTTGTGGAATGTAGGTAGTGGTTATGACCGATTCGATAGAAAAGAAGGAATTGTGTGCATTTTTCGTTGGGGATTTCCTGGAATAAATCGTCGCATCTTCCTTCGCTTCCTTATGAGAGATATCCAATCAATCAGAATTGAGGTTAAAGAGGGTCTTTATCCTCGTCGTGTCCTTTATATGGAAATCAGAGGTCAAGGGGCCATTCCCTTGACTCGTACTGATGAGAATTTTACTCCACGAGAAATTGAACAAAAAGCTGCCGAATTGGCCTATTTCTTGGGCGTACCGATTGAAGTATTTTGAAATGAATTGAACACAATAAAAAATAAATGTTTTCTCGGCATGGGGGAAGGAACTTGCTAATTCCCTTTTTAATATAATTGAAGTCTTTTGGAATGTTCATTTGAACAAAACATGTTAGATTATTCTATTTCCTCCTTCCTTTGTCGTGGTGACTCCCATAGAATAAACCAAAAAAGCAGGAGGGCATATATGGAATAACTATAATAAACTATACTATAATAAAGAAGAAAATTAAGAAAAGAAGAAATTTTTGTATACCATTTGTATACCAAAAGTATTTCATATGCGTATGGATCCCAACTCAATTCTTTTCTACTATAAAATTTCTACTAGAAAAAAGGCTAATCTAAGGCTAATATAATTAAGTAGGGATTCATCAAATATATCCGAACATTTATTTCGTAATACGGAATTCATCTCATCTTTTTAGGCCCAAAATTTTGATGATACCTTTTTTCCTTGGTTGTGGCTAGGCGGTGAAACATTTCGAAATAATTAACTGAGGGGGGTTTTCGTTTCTAAATCCGATTCGTTATTTTAAGTGGGTTTTCGAGTATTCATAGAAAGGAACAAATGAAGATGAAATTGCTTCGAATTTGCCCATTTAAATTTGCCCAATTGAGATATCTAGGAATAATATTGATTTTTCATTTTTATCCGAAAAGGGCGAACCCTTATCCCATTTCTATATTCCTTCTAGATCCAAGAACTAAACTCAATTTTGACACAAAAATTGGAATGAATAGACCCATAGGTTCAATACCTTGTTATAGAACTCGTGCTTCAGAGAAATATCATATAGAGTCAACGAATGAAGCAGGTTCATTAACGATTCAATTCACAGATAAAAAATGAAAAAAAAGAAAGCATTGCCTTCTTTCCCATATCTTGTATCTCTAGTATTTTTGCCCTGGTGGGTTTCTCTATCATTTAATAAATGTCTGGAACTTTGGGTTACAAATTGGTGGAATACCGGGCAATCCAAAACTCTCTTGAATATCATTCAAGAGAAAAACGTTCTAGAAAGATTCATAGAATTAGAAGAACTCTTTCTGTTGGACGAAATGATAAAGGAGTACCCGGAGACACATATACAAAAACTTCGTATAGGAATACACAAGGAAACGATACAATTGGTCAAAACACACAATGAATATCATCTCCATATCATTTTGCATTTCTCGACAAATATAATCTCTTTCGCTATTCTAAGTGGTTATTTTATTTTGGGTAATGAGGAACTTGTCATTCTTAATTCTTGGGTTCAGGAATTCCTCTATAACTTAAGTGACACAATAAAAGCTTTTTCGATTCTTTTAGTTACTGATTTATGGATTGGATTTCACTCGACTCATGGTTGGGAACTAATAATTGGTTCGTTCTACAATGATTTTGGATTGGCTCATAACGATCAAATTATATCTGGTCTTGTTTCCACCTTTCCAGTTATTCTAGATACAATTGTGAAATATTGGATTTTCCATTATTTAAATCGTGTATCTCCTTCGCTTGTAGTCATTTATCATTCAATGAATGAATGAAGAACTCATTTGATCTCCTGATATCAATCAAATAAATCAGGATCTTTCTTCCTTTATAAAGAAACCATTTTGAATCTTACTTAATTCTTTATATTTTATTTCTACCAGTTCAAGGTATTCGTCCTATATTACAGTACAACTATTCCAGTACAATGACAGACTCGTGCATAGGGAACTTTACTAGTTCCCTCTCTAATTTATTGTAGAAATTCCGAGATCCATGATTGGACATGCAAAATAGAAATACTTTTTCTTGGGTAAAGGAACAGATGACTCTATCCATTTCTGTATCGATCATGATATATGTAATAACTCGAGCATCCATTTCAAATGCATATCCCATTTTTGCGCAGCAGGGTTATGAAAACCCACGAGAAGCAACTGGACGAATTGTATGTGCTAATTGCCATTTA